ATAAACTAAGAAAAAATACGTATTGTTTTGTTATAGGATTAAACAAAGGGATTCGCAAATAAAAGCGCTAAGGCTACAACTAGTCCATAAATTGTTAAAGCTTCCATAAAAGCCAGACTAAGCAATAAAGTACCTCGTATTTTTCCCTCCGCCTCGGGCTGTCTCGCGATCCCTTCTACAGCTTGGCCCGCAGCAGTACCTTGACCAACCCCAGGTCCAATAGAAGCAAGACCGACAGCCAACCCGGCAGCAATAACGGAAGCGGCAGAAATCAGTGGATTCATGATAAATTCCTCATAACAAAATAAGTAAATAGTTAATGATACAATAAACCAAGAAATTATGACTTAATTATTCCATCGCTAAGATCTATACAGTCGAAGGAACTAAGAACTCTGAATTGAAGTAATAATATTATTGAATCATCAGAACTACTTCGCTATTTCTTTTTTTTTAGTTTAAATTCACATAATTTTTGTGAATCCATATGACTTTTGTTCTTCCATTTTTTTCTTTTTTCCAAACCATTCTCTTTGAATTTTTCGTTTTTTTCCTTGATTTAATCTCTTTATTCATTCAATATTCACTTTATCTAAATTCACAGTATTAGATATTTGTTAATTATATATGAACTAAAGATATATCTAATTAATATCTAATATCACATATACATGTGTTTCTTCCATAACGTAAATCAACTATTCATATCTTCCGTTCAATCGGATTCTAGAATTATTCTTCGAAATATTCACAAGAGTTGTCTTATAGCAATTAGATTACATACATCTAGTTCGGCTTCTCCTCCCCTAACCAATCTATATTTTTTTTTTTAATTTAACTTTTGTTTTTTGTAAATCTTTATTTTTTCTTTTATTATTCGACCACATGGGTACAATCAATCTACATGTACAAATTCGTTAGATCGAATCATTGCATCGAAATATCAGTATTTGATTGATCTAAGTTAATGTAATTTATTATTTATTAAAATTCTCTTTTGGTCAATCGTTGAATTGGATGAAATCAACTTGAATGGGCATCATTCTATATAACAATAACATCTTTTTTTTATAGCACGTTGTAGTAATACTATAAGTAATCCCATAAAAATTATTATTCAGATTATGATTACTAATAGCTAATAATATTGAATATTCGAATTAAATCAACAAAACAATAGAAAGAGAATATTCATTGGAGGGGGTATAAATGGACCGAACTTGAATTTTAGGAAAAAGATCTTTTAGATCTCTTTCCTTTTTTTTACTTCCCTGTTTGTTGCAACTCCCTAATATCTCTAAGATATTAAGCTTTTTTTACTATTACTCTCTAGAGAGTATATATATCTTATTTATATATTTATTATATATAATATGTTATGTTCCCTAAGCGGATTATCGTGATACGCGCACATATTGCGTAAGTCTTAAGCTAAAAAAGCCTATTTCGAAAACAAGTCAATGATGACCCTCCATAGATTCGCCTATATAAGCCGCAGCTAAAGTTGCAAAAATAAGAGCTTGAATACCGCTTGTAAATAATCCAAGTAACATGACAGGTATAGGAACCACTAAAGGTACTAAAGAAACAAGAACAACAACTACTAATTCATCAGCTAATATATTTCCGAAAAGTCGAAAACTAAGTGATAGGGGTTTTGTGAAATCTTCTAAGATATTAATGGGTAAAAGGATTGGAGTTGGTTGAATGTATTTACCGAAATAACCTAATCCTTTTTTGGTAAGACCCGCATAGAAATATGCTAATGACGTGAGTAAAGCTAAAGCAACGGTAGTATTTATATCATTTGTAGGTGCGGCTAATTCCCCATGAGGTAACTGTATGATTTTCCAAGGTAAAAGAGCACCTGACCAATTCGAAACAAAAATAAATAGAAACAAAGTTCCAATAAAGGAAACCCATGGGCCATATTCTTCTCCAATCTGAGTTTTGCTCACGTCTCGAATGAATTCAAGGACATATTCGAAGAAATTCTGAATGTCAGTAGGAATCGTTTGTGGATTACGAACAGCTATAATGGCTGAACCTAATAAGATAGCAATTACAACCCAAGAAGTAATAAGTACTTGGGCATGGACTTGAAAACCTCCTATTTGCCAATAGAAATGTTGGCCGACTTCCACACCAGATATATCGTATAGCCCTTTTAGTAGTGTGTTGATAGAACATAATAGAACATTCATATTGCCCTCTGAAGGAAATAGAACTTTAAAAAGAATTATTTTGATTCAACCATCTATTTTTCGACTTGCCCACTTGAATTATATATTTTGTATATTAACTAATCACATAATACCCCTATTACTTGTATCTCTTTTGCGCGATTAAGGAATGGTAACCGATTTCATAAATCTACGGAGTTCCCCAAATAATTTATTTCTCTTATATCTTATTATTAATCACGTATTTCGTATAGCTAGAACGACCCTCACAAATTGCAAATACTAATTTGTTAAGAATTAATCGGATTGAAGCTATA